GTCCCAAGGTATCATTTCTAATACATCTGTGGGGCAGGCTCGTACACATTGAGTACACCCTATACATGTATCATAAATCTTTACTGAATGTGACATTGGATATCTATAATTTTTTTAACATCATAAATTTTCGATCTAGTAAAGTAGTAAATTAATTATATATTGTAGACACCAGACGAATCAATGATTTAGATTTACTAGAATTAATCTACTTTTTGATCTGCTCATGAAAAAAGGCCAAGATACTTTGATTTATTACGTTTTAGCAAAAAGCACCATTATCATTATGTCCCACATACCCATTTTAATTTAATTGGTGAATATTCTGTAGATATTCTACATTTTGATTTATATGATTACCACTATTTATTCAACAAATTAGATTGATTGATACGAGTTGATTTTCTGTTACGATGAATTGATGAAACAATAGCTAATCCAATAGCTGCTTCAGCAGCTGCAATTGCTATAACAAAAATGGAGAAAACATCTCCTTTTAATTGGCGACTATCAAATAAATCAGAAAATGTTACGAAATTTATATTAACTGCATTCAGTATAAGCTCAAGACACATAAGCGCTCGAACCATATTTCGACTTGTAATCAATCCATAGATACCGATGGATAATAAATAGGAACTCAAAACAAGTACATGTTCGAGCATCATTGACCAACTCCTCGCCAATCTCGATTCATTTCAATATGAACAACAATTCAACCGATTCAATTGAGTAAAATAGAATATAATAAAGTACGAAATAAAGGTATTTGGTAATAGATAATAGATCTAACTAAGAGCATTTCCTTTTTCTAATTTTATACATGAACAATAAATAGAAGTTAAAGAAAAGATCCTTATTAATTTTTTTTTTATTTTATAGTACTAAATTTTTAGTACTGACGAGCCATAGCAATTGCACCTATCAAGGCAACTAAAAGAATTATCGAAATAAGTTCAAATGGAAGAAAAAAATCTGTTGATAAATGAATCCCAATTTGTTGACCATTATTTATCAAGTCCTGTTCTAAAATCTGGTTTGATCTTGTAGTCCAAATAATCCCGTACCATGACGTATCTGGGATAGTAGTAATTAGTGAAACAAAAATACTTGTACAAACCAGTGAAGTGACTCCATCTCCAACGGTCCAAAGATGGAAATCGTTGTAATATTCTGAACCATTCATGAACATCACAGCAAATACAATTAATACATTTATAGCTCCCACATAAATAAGGAGCTGTGCAGCAGCTACAAAATGGGAGTTCGATGGAATATGAAATAAGGATGTACAAACAAGAACCAATCCCAAGGAAAAGGCAGAAAAAATCGGATTGGTAAGTAATACCACTCCTAGACCCCCCACTATAAGACCCAATCCCAAAAAAACTACAAGAAAATCATGTATTGGTCCAGGTAAATCCATTCTATGTAAAATAAGAGATAAATTAAGTCGAAATTTTTCATGATCCTAGTGACCAAACCAAGAAAAAAGAAGTTACCCTATTTTTTTGCTATGTTCCTAATTGAATTAAATCTAATGGGGTGTGGCTTAGATATACTTATTAATTTAATTGATGAATTTAATTGATGAATGGTTAAATACCATTTCTCTATACGTTTCTCTATCTGAAAGTTTCGTTATAAATGAAATTTTTCGAAATAACTAAAAAAAATAATCGAAAAATTTAGAAATCATCACAGATCACATATATATGAATATATTTTCAATCCCTAAAAACCATTATTTTGACCACTCTATAGTTATAGTTAGGTTTTTTATTTATTGACCAAGCAAAATGAAAGAAGCTTCGCTACTTTCATTTAGATCAAAACTTAATCTTAGAAATTGGTAATTGTTCTTGAATCAAGTGGTTTAGCCACAGATTTTTTGATTTGAGTCGAATTCATAATTGTTCGAATTGTGTAATCTCCAATTACTGACATTGGTAACCGACCCAAAGCAATTTGATTATAATTCAACTCGTGACGATCATAAGTAGAAAGTTCATATTCTTCAGTCATTGATAAACAATTTGTTGGACAATATTCAACACAGTTACCACAAAATATACAGATTCCAAAATCAATACTGTAATTAAGCAATCGTTTCTTTCGAATATCAGTTTCCAATTTCCAATCAACAACAGGGAGATCTATAGGACATACCCGAACACATACTTCACAAGCAATGCATTTATCAAATTCAAAGTGAATTCGACCGCGGAAACGCTCTGATGTGATCAATTTTTCATAAGGATATTGAATAGTTACAGGTAAACGATTCGTATGGGATAAGGTAATCATAAAACTTTGACCGATATACCTTGCAGCCCGTACTGTTTGTTTACCATAATTCATGAACCCAGTTACCATGGGGAACATATCGTGAATATGTATGAATAATTTGATGTTTCTTTCTCTTGTTTGAGAGAAGTTATGAATCTAGAATATCCTGTGCCTTTACAGTGAAAAGAGTTGGGACGAAGTTGTCAATAATAGATTACCTAAAGAAATAGGTAAAAGAAATTTCCACCCAAGATTTAACAGTTGGTCCATTCTCATCCTAGGCAAAGTCCATCTTGTTGTGATAGGAATGAACAGGAACAAATAAGCTTTAGCTAATGTAATAAAGATACCAATTGTCGTTCCAAAGACTCCGCCCACTTCTATTCCGAAAAGCTCAGGAATTAATATGTACGGAATAGAGAGATTCCAGCCACCCAAGTAAAGAACCGTTACAAATAATGAAGAAACTAGTAGATTTAGATAGGAAGCAACGTAAAATAAACCAAATTTTATACCTGAATATTCGGTTTGATAACCTGCTACTAATTCTTCCTCTGCTTCTGGTAAATCAAAAGGTAATCTCTCGCATTCCGCTAGGGAAGAAATTAAAAAAACAGCAAATCCTATAGGTTGGCGCCACAGATTCCAACCCCAAAAACCATATTTTGACTGCGCCTCAACTATATCAACTGTACTTGAACTGTTAGATAATCATAGTCGGTGATAACATCACTATTCCCATCGCTATTGCAAAACCGTACATGAGACTTAAGCTTCATACGGCTCCTCGATGGCCGTGAATAAATCTAAGGACAGGTTCAAATATTATCTCGATATACTTGTCTTTCTTTTAGAGTAGATAGAGTAAAGATACATCGGAGAGTCCCAAATTAGACCAATGCAATTCTGTCTGCTATAAATAACAAAAAAATGCTTCTGAATTGATCTCATCCTTTATAATTTTATTTTTTTGAATTGAAATTGCATTTATTTAGTTCGTTACTGTTCTTCTTTTTCACTCAAAAAAAAGCCTATAAAAAAAAATCAATAAAGGATTGCTTCGTTCCTTATAGTAATTTGTTTAATCAGTGGGTAGGAGCATACTCTGGATCGGGATCATGGGGAAGTACTGCTTGATCATTTCTACCAACTTAAAGCCCCATTAGGATTCCTTTTATGTTATGCAGAAATATCCATTTGGATAACTTACTTACTTACATTATCTCCATTACTAATCCTTTGTGTACCTTGGTATTCCTAACCGTCCACTTATGTTTGTTCGATCCCCGGTATGGTAATACATACAACAGTAAAAATTCCATACAGTTGATCTTTTGTACCCGCTTCAAACTATGATGACTAATCAACCAATCTTGGGGTAACCCGTTTCTACTGTTTATATTTACGTCTGCTTAACTCTTGTACCTAGGGAATGAGACTCAATCTTTTTACTGCCAATTTCTAAGCTGTTTTGTTTCACTCATATAACTATCTGGTTTAGTCCATCGCCCTGAATGATGAATAAAAAAGGATATCTATTCAATACATTCAACTTTTTTCCTAGAACGAAAATGAAAATAAATAGGTAAAAAAAAGTACATGTCCCAACGAATCGCACGTAGAGATATTGATAACACACATGGAGTTAATGGTATTTCATAACTAATCGATTGAGCAGCAGCTCGTAGACCACCTAAAAAGGAATATTTATTATTCGATCCATATCCTGACATAAGAAGTCCAATAGGAGCAATGCTGGAAATGGCAATCCATAAAAAAACTCCTATACTGAGATCGGCCAAAACAAGGCGATAGCCAAAAGGAATTACTGAATAACTGAGTAAAATAGATATGACCGCTATAGATGGTCCGATACTGAATAAACTAATATCTCCTCGAGATGGGAGAAGATCCTCTTTGAAAAGTAGTTTGGTACCATCTGCTAAAGCTTGAAGAATTCCCAAAGGACCCGCATATTCAGGTCCAATACGTTGTTGTACCCCTGCAGATATTTGTCTTTCTAACCACACAATTACTAGTACCCCTATTATGATTCCGGATACAGGAGTAAAAATAGGAACAAGTAACCATATGAGCCCATAAATCTCTTTTAAGGATTCCGATCTGGAAAAAGAATTGATAGCTTGTACTTTTGTTGTATCAATTATCATTTCAACGATCAACTTCTCCCATAATAATATCTATACTACCTAGTATTGTCATAATATCAGCCAATTTCATTCTTTTAACTAGCTGAGGAAGAATTTGCAAATTGATAAAACCTGGTGGACGAATTTTCCATCTCCATGGAAAAACACTCCGATCTCCTATCAAAAAAATTCCCAATTCTCCCTTTGGGGCTTCTACTCTCACATAAAGTTCTTGTTTAGACAATTCAAAAGTGGGCGAAGGTTTTTTACTAATGAATCGATAATCAAAATCATTCCATTCGGAATCCTTTGTTCTATCAAAGCGCCGTACCTCTAAATTCTCATGGGGCCCTCCCGGAATTCCTTCCAAAGCTTGTTGAATAATTTTTATGGATTCCGTCATTTCATTGATTCGGACTAAATAACGAGCTAACGAATCTCCTTCTTTTTGCCATTGTACTTCCCAATCAAATTCGTCGTAACACTCATAATGATCGACTTTACGAAGATCCCATTGAATTCCAGAAGCTCGTAACATTGGTCCTGATAAACCCCAATTTATTGCTTCCTCTCCACCAATAATGCCCACTCCTTCAACTCGTTCCAAAAAAATGGGATTACGCGTAATAAGCTTTTGATAGTCAGTAACCCCCGTTAAAAAATAATCACAGAAATCTAAACATTTATCTATCCAGCCATAAGGTAGATCAGCAGCAACCCCTCCGATACGGAAATAATTATGCATCATTCGCATACCTGTGGCGGATTCAAATAGGTCATATATCAATTCTCTCTCTCGGAAAATATAGAAGAAAGGAGTCTGCGCACCTATATCTGCCATAAAAGGGCCAAGCCATAACAAATGAGAAGCTATACGACTCAGTTCTAGCATAATTACTCTAAGATAGCTCGCTCTTTTCGGTACTTGAATATTTCCCAACTGTTCTGGTCCATTTACCGTTATTGCCTCTGTAAACATAGTCGCTAAATAATCCCAGCGTGTTACATAAGGAAGATATTGTATAATTGTTCGATTTTCTGCAATTTTTTCCATTCCTCTGTGTAAATAACCCAATACGGGTTCACAGTCAATAACATCTTCCCCGTCTAGAGTAACGATGAGTCGAAGAACACCATGCATTGACGGGTGTTGAGGACCCATATTGACTATCATGAGGTCTTTTCTTGTAGTTGGTATAGTCATATATTTTTTCCCCGATTCATTATTCCAATTCCAGGAATTTCTGAAAACGAAATGAAGTTCATCAAAATTAAAAAATTTTAAAAAATAGAATTTCCAAGTATAATATAAAAATAAAAAAAAATAATAAAAAACTATTCGTCAAATTAACTTAACGAGTTTTTGGCTCCCGAATATCCAATTGACTAATTAATTCTTTATAACGTACTCTATTTTTCTTTGACAAATAAGCCAGCAGCCGTTGACGTTTTCCCAGAATTTTCCGTAGACCTCTCTGAGATAAATAGTCTTTTCTGTGCAATTCCAAATGGGAAGTAAGTCTACGTATCTTATTGGTGAAACTGAATACTTGAAATTCAACAGACCCCTTATTTTCTTCTTTTTCTTCTTGCGAACTAACTGAAATGAATAAATTTTTTACCATAAAAAGAACTTTCTTCCCTTTTTCTTTATTTTTACAGATATGGATTTTACTGATCAGTAATAATAATGCCAGTTATTTTAATTTGTTATACACAATAATCTGAATTTACTCATATATACTTTTTTCTTTTTTTTTTCAAATTAAATTTTTCAATACCATTTTATTTTCCATTTTATTCAGATATGGATGGTCGGTACATTTCTACACCCACAAAAATAGGAATTTGAACCCAAGATAAGAAGATTATGACGATTCATTCATAATTGATTGATATAGATATAATTGCTCTAAGCTGAGATAAGATAAGGTCATTGAATCAGTATCATGTACCAGAATGTAATATAACACAAGGCGTGTGTATATTTGGTTGACTTCATATACATACCAGATATGCCACTGGATCCATGGAAATGTACCATCAACTAATTATCAATCGTGGATACATATGTATCCTTGACATACTGAAACGACTGCCATTATTGGTATCAAACCAATAGCGATTCATACAAGCTAAATCTTCTAATCGATAATTGGGCCAAAGAAATAATTTGAACCTAAAAAATGGACTTGTATCTACATCTACATCAAGATGCTTATCCTCATAAAAAAATGGACCGCAGTTCCTTGCATTGTTCCCATTGCAAAATACGTGGTTTCTATCCCCAACATTTAAATTTCTCGAATTTAAACAATTTAGAATTCTCAACTCTCTACGACGTCTAGGAGATAAAATATTTTCAGGAACAATAAAATCATAATGATTTTCGTCTTTATTCCCAAAAAACTTTTTATGTCGTCGTGCAATGAATTCATTAAGACCATTCTTATGAACATTTCTTTTTTCTTGGCATCTTCGATTTCGATTAGTTTGTTGTTTAATCTTATGCACCCGTGAAATAGCTATAGTTTGGTACATGATAAATTGTCCATCCCAGTTTATGGATAGCCGAGCTGGTTCAATAAAAAATCCCATGTTTTCCAAATTTTCAATAGTTGTAACCCTCGGAATCATCATTACATCCAGGCGCATTTCTTCTCTTTGAATAGAGGATATAGTCATTTCCTTTGGATTTCTCAATCTAAGCAGTAGACAATATGCCTTGATATTATTGATTATTGTTTGGCTAAAAGGAGGCTCCCATCGAAATTGAAAAAGAAAATTTCTTTTCAGGAAGAAATATAACTCCTCTGTTGCGGTTTCACTAACTACGTCTTTTTCAATGTCTAATCCCCCATAATAATTTTCGTGAACCTCTTTTTGTTTTTTATTTATACTCCATTTTTTATTAAAAAGAAGTAAATTGATTGGTATGATCCACGGTTGAATCTTATATGCATTATAAAGTAACAAAAATTCTGGGAAAAGTTCCAGGTTCTTTTTATTTTTATCAATTATTTGATAATAATTCGTCCGAGTCTTAGTATTTTTATGAATGTTCGCGTTGGTCCCGATATCTATATTTGTCCATTCCTCAATATCGATCTTTTTTGTAAGACAAAAATGAATAGTTCTCCAATCAAAATATTTTCTATCCGGATTTTTATCCCTATCAATAATATAATCTTCTCCTAGATAATTACTGAGATCTATATCTCCCGGCAAATAAAAAAATTCAGTATTATATGTATTGTAATTATATTTCTTGTAATTATAGGGAATCCCTCGGACCTCGTTTACTTGAAAGGGCGATCCATAAATATCTGAATCCTTCTTATCTTCATAATTAATATATTTATTTGATAAAAGATCGTATTTGTATTTTTTTTTTAATTTATCTTTTTGGCTCGTTAATGAATTCACTATATAATTTTTTTGTTTCTCGTAATTAATTAATTGGTCTTTTTCATATGAATCAAAATTTTCTAAGTTTTTATTTTGAACCATAAAACTTTGATTTATTCTATTTCTCCATTTTTTCGATACTAATCTAGACCATCTATTCTGAGATAAATCGTATTGATAGTGATCATTGCCTATTAACCAGCTTTTCCACTCATTCATTTCAAAATTGCGAAGTTTCTTATACCTTGATTTGGAATGAAATATTCCTTGTGTTCCAAAAAAATATTTTATTCTATCCTTAATAAAAGGAGTTGTTCCGTGATATTGAAATACGGATTTCAAGTGATACTTGTTAATAACTTGGGTTTGTGATAATTTATAAAATACATATGCCTGTGACAAGGAAGAGAGGTCACAAAAAATTTGTGAATTCTTATTACTAATATTAGAAATTGACTTTTTTATAGTCGAAATAAAATTTTTTGTATTTTTTTTTGTTTCATCAATCCTTTTTTTATCTGTTTCATCATTGTAACTGTATTTATCAGTAATTTTTTTTTTTGATTTAAGTAAATTTTGTATAGTTATTCTGGGAATATTAATGATACGTAAAAAGATATCTATGTATATCCTTTCAAAAAAAAATTTCAAAAAATAGTGACATTTACGTATTAGTCGGGCATTTCTTCTTTTTAATATCTGCCAAAAATTTTTCGTCGATTCTAATCTTTTATCATAAAAACTTGTTTCATTAGTACTAATGTTTATATGTGGAATTTTAAATATGTTTTTCTTGTCTTTTGTGATTTTTTCTATTTTATTTCTGATTGTACTTGTCCTATCAGCTAGATCCTTCATCTTTTTTTCTGTCAGTGAATAATTTGTCCAATCCATGGATCTAATTCGAATGGACGATTCATGAATCATCTGATTACCTATTATCATTTGTTTTTTATTAATATTTTTATTCGATTCATATATTTCCCTCAATGGAATCGGACTTACTTTTTCTTTTGTAAGCTCTTTCATTATTCTTTTTTTAAATCGAACTTTTTTTATAACCCATCTTGTTTTCTCTTTTGATACCTTTAGAAGCCATTTTGTTCTTTTTTTTATAATTTTTCGAGCTAGAAAACATTTCTTTATAAGTTTTCTAAGTTTTTTTCCAAGTTCTTTAAAAACAGGTTGAAAAAAGGAAGGTTGTTTTATGGGTAAACCAAAAGGTAGTTTAGTTTCCATTCCCCAAACTGTTAAAAAACAAAAATTATACCCTTTCCCGTTGTTTTTCGTTGAATCTCTATGCTGGGATTGTAGCTTAGATCTGTGCCACGGTTTCAGACAGAAAGGAAATAGGATCTTTATCTGAATACCTTTTGTTAACCAATCTTTAGGAAATTCTTTTTCTGATAATTGAACACCACTAAAGGTACATTTAACATGCCTTTCTCGACTCCACTCTTGCCAATCCTCGTACCACTCCGGGGATTGAAATAATAGCATACGTCCAATATTTTTTGCTATTATCAACAAAGGCAATACTATATATTTTCTAAGAATTGCTTGGGTTACTAACAAAGAACTCCTTACTGTTTGCGAAAATATAATACTTTCCCAATTTTCTGCTATTGTCATACGTTCATTCTCTTCTTTTTTTTTATCCTTTTCTTTTTCTTTCGCCTCTTTCTCTTCAGAATCCGAAATTTTTAATTCCACACCCTCCCCCATCCAATTCCTAAAAATTGGATTAAGCATTCTGGAGATATCAAAAGAAAAAAAAAAAGTTTTGTCTATGTCTACTCTGTCCAAAAAAAGCGGTGAATGCACATTTGGTTGAAACACTTTCCAAGTAACTGTTTTACGTCTTTGAGCACGCATGGCTCCTTTGATTATATCTCGGCGAAAATCGGATTGTTCCAAATAACGTATAAAAGCTACCTCGTCTTCTGGATTACGATTAATATTAATAATAGTATCGTCAATAGTATTCGGATTTTTTTCATTTTCATTAAAAATTACCATACGTTTGGCTTTTCGTGAACGAATACCACGCTCCGCGGTTAACTCTTCTTCTTCGTCATCCAAATCGTCAATCAATTTGTATGGCCATCGAGGGACCTTTTTATTTATTTCATTTATTAAAATAGATTTTTTTT